AGCCACTCAGAATCAATTGGCAAGAGGTCAACGATTACGTGAGTTGCTCAAACAATCCCAATCAGCCCCTCTCACGGTGGAAGAACAGATAGTCACTATTTATACTGGAGCGAATGGGTATCTTGATCCGTTAGAAATTGGACAGGTAAAGAAATTTCTCGTTCAGTTACGTACCTACTTAAAAACAAATAAACCTCAGTTCCAAGAAATCATATCTTCTACCAAGACATTTACCGAGGAAGCGGAAGCCCTTTTGAAGGAAGCTATTCCGGAACAGATAGAACTGTTTCTACTTCAGGAACAAAAATAAAGAAATTGATCACTCTTAGTGCAAGACGAATCATTGAGAAATGTTTCCGATTCGAATCATTCAAAATATGTTTCTTGGCATAGCAATCTACAAAAATAGATGGAAATAAATTGCGTCCAATAGGATTTGAACCTATACCAAAGGTTTAGAAGACCTCTGTCCTATCCGTTAGACAATGGACGCTTTTCATTCCGATTTTTTTTTTTTTCACATTCTTACTTTCCTGTCTCCTTTCGGATAAAAGAAAAGGATTGTATGTGAAAGAAAGATTTTAGGGACATATCCGAATCAATGATGCATGTATCATAATAATTAATATGAAGCGGGTAGCGGGAATCGAACCCGCATCGTTAGCTTGGAAGGCTAGGGGTTATAGTAGACGTCGATTTATCATTTTAAACGTCTCTAATTCAAAACCGAACATGAAATTTTTGTTTCATTCGGCTCCTTTATGGAAGATCGATAGATTCCCAGATCTAAGACGTAAACGAAACTAAAAAAAAAAGAAAACATTTACCGTGTATGGGAAAAGGGAGTCAATCTGAATTCAAAGAAAAAACATTTGGCCCATAACATCTATGTCAGCCCTTTCCGTCTGAATGCATCCAAAACGACTTGCTTTCTAGATGATCCCTTTAGAAAGAGGGAATTATCACAAATCTTTCTAATTACTTCGTTCCTTATTTCTACTTGGGAGAATCCTGAAGAGAAGAATTTCATTTCCACCGAGCTGAAACAAAACAATATGTCGATGGCTCTAGTAAACCAAAGTCATCGTTTAATAGCTATTTGGCTTCAATCTCCCCCTTTAAAAAAAAAAAAAAATTGGAAGATCTAGTTACGATTAGAAATAGACTTTTGTATCTTCATCCATGGATCCTTTACTTATACTCATTCAGCTGGAAGGGTTGATCCAACTTAAAAAAAAAAAAAAATTATGCTTCGCAATTCCATAATCCAATTTTGTTATTCAATTTCGAATTGACTTGACTTTTGGATACAAATCACGATAATGTATATTTTTCCTCAAATGTAGCATTGAGAGGTAAGGGATTAAACCCCTTTAAGAAATAAAGTTTTTGATCAGAATAGGAATCAAACCGAAGGACCCCTTATCTATTTCACTTGTTAATAGAACGAATCACGCTTTTACCACTAAACTATACCCGCTACAATATGATTATTGTATACGAATGGACTGTTTGTCGAACAAGGGAGTGAAACGTAATCAAGATAGGATCAGAATCATGAAAATGAGAGTGTTGACATGTTGTGTTCTGACGGGGAGACTTGATGAAATAGGAGAAGAAGGTTCGTTTAAATAACAAGTTATATCTTTTATCGGGGAGTCATTACTGAGAGTACCGGACCAAAAGAGTCATTGAAGTCGGAACATAAAAATGAGTTGTACAAGAATCCAGAGCTCCATTTTTCTCTACTCCCTTTCCTATTCATTCAACTGCCAAATCTTATGAATTCGGGTCGATTGGATCGAGTGAAAAATCATAGTATTCGTTTGGTTTGTGAACTCAAGTGTTCAAACAAAGTTTGTCCTTTGAAGAAATATATGAGTTCTATTATACTAGAAAAAGTATGTTTTTTATTGCAGTAAGTAAATCGATCAAAAGAAAAACAACGAATAGTAAGAAATGGCACCCCTATCATAGGAATGGAAATAGCCTTGTTGCTGTTTCAATAACAAGTATTTTTGCTTTCAAATCAAATAAATCATTTGATCTATGATTCATTGGAACAAGGAATGGCCTGGCTAGGTACTGGCCAGGCCGGGGGAATAAAAAAAAAACTTTTCGGATGAAATCAAAGAGGTACTCTTTCTATTGGAGATATCTGTTTCGTTATCTTTATCTAAATGGAAGTGGTGATTGATAAAACTCGTCTATATCTATAGAATAAAGAAAGATAAGGAAAGACTTTTATCAATCTTTACTTCACGCGTCACATATGAATTATCCTTTTTGAATTGGAATTGGGAGAGATGGCTGAGTGGACTAAAGCGTCGGATTGCTAATCCGTTGTACGAATTATTTGTACCGAGGGTTCGAATCCCCCTCTCTCCGTTCCTTCTGATCACTTGAGATTTCCCGTTCGAATTCGAAAAACTCTCGAACCCCTTTTTAGTTAAATGTATGGAATATGGAATAGAGAAAGAAAATCTTAAGAAAATTCAGAAATCAAGCAAAGAAAAACCTCTGATTTTTTTATTCATCACGTCCAGGATTACGTCCTGGATCATTAGATAGGAACCCGAAGATGAAGAGAGAAACAAAGAATATCACTACTGTGTAAACGAAGAGTTTGAGAGTAAGCATTACACAATCTCCAAGATCATTTTGGGGGGAAATAGGGGAATAGATTCTCCATTTTTGTACCACACATTCCGTTTTGACACCAAGAAAAGAAATGAAGCGGTTTCTAGAAAACAAAGAAAGGAATTTGCAGGAATTCATTTGTAATAAGATTCTGATTGTTTCATTAACAAAGTTATCTCTCATACCCACAATTAGGTATTGTGGGAACCCTACATAGGGTCTTTGACCCACAGAAGGTCAGAATGAAGAAATGAGGTGATTCCGATTCATCGCGGCTATCCAAAAGAATTTCCATGTTTGAGTCGAGGGTTCATTATCTGATCTTATCAATTGTTAGAATAGCTTTTTTTTTTTATCGAATAAATCATGAATGTTTCTAAGACAGTATTAAAGATCTCATCGAAAACTTACAGCAGCTTGCCAAACAAGGGCTAAGAGAAAAAAGAGCACAGGTATGACTGGCATAACATCTACGATTGGATTGAAAAAAGCGTAAGCTTCGGGCAATTTGGCGAAGAAAAAGCTACTCGAATGAAGGGCAGAATTAAGACAGATCAAACTAAAGATATTAAGCATAACAAACATTTTGTTCTTGGAGATAATTTCATTATTATTGGGTTATTGATATAAGGGGAAAAATGAAGAAAGTAAGGGAAGGTAGGCTGCAAAATCTTTCTTTTTCTTTGAACTCCCCCAATCAAAAATCCTTCAATTACCAAATGAGAATAGAAGGAATCATACCTTACATACAATATCTTAATTGAATTATATGTAATGATCAATGAATTCATTTTGATTCTACATCTAGATGTGTAGAATCCTAGCAAGAACCTATTCCATAGATATAGATATTGGGGCTGGAATTGACGAACAACCAATACCAATATTATTAGTGTTTATTTGTGTGGAATAGAAATTTAAATGGGGCGTGGCCAAGCGGTAAGGCAACGGGTTTTGGTCCCGTTACTCGGAGGTTCGAATCCTTCCGTCCCAGACCAGACCGATTCTATCAGAACAAAAATTCTTCTTTTTAACAATCTTCTGTTTAAGAGTGTAATGTTGGATACAATGTGATCCAATCTTTCTTTGTGATTTCTAATGATTCTTCTATAGAATTTTCCCTTTCCATTTTGTTTCTCACAAACGGATCGAGTATCAATGAGACGTGGATGGAAATAAATATCTTTTTTGATATAGGTAGGATGGGAACAAAGATCAAAGTGAAATTCAAAAAAAAAAAAATTGGGTGGTCCATTCAGCGTATACTCGCTCCCCGCTCATATTCATATTGAAGGTTAGTTAGTCATTTGGAGAAACTTTATGCCCCATATCTATGATATTGATATTTTGATTCTCACATGATGCATTCTGAATCGAAATTCGAAAGAAAAGAGAGGTTTCTATCTTCCCTAAAGTAAATAAATATAGGGTAGACAAAATGACTAATTCTATGTGTGTGGATCCTGAATTCTAAACAGGAGGGAGTTCTTGGTATTAATTCCATTGCTGGGATTAAAGTTCCTGAGTGGGACAAAATCCAAATAGTAACGAAGAATGGATAGGGACCAATTTGGCTTTGTACTTATACAAGATAGGATAGCATCCCATAAGAAGAGAAGATCTTTTTAATTGACTTTGGGTATGATTCATGATCCCCATAGAATTCGTGTAGATATGAGTTAATCCGCGGTATCCATTTCAAGACCCTTGTCATTCGGATCTTATTAACAAACAAGAAAATTCAATATGGAACAGATTATTTTCTTTGGACCTAATTTCTTTTATTTTTTTTTTTTAATGTGTTTCATTCATCTAATAAAATATTAGGTTAAATTAGATTCTTGCTGAGACTCCCCCAGATAACTATCCATCCGTATATGAAAATAAAGTATGGACTACTTAATATACATATACCGATTGAGCCAATGACTATTCATGATTCCATATTGAATCAATTCCATACCGGTCCCAAATTAGAGGAATGTTATGGTAAAACTTCGTTTGAAACGATGTGGTAGAAAGCAACGTGCGACTTGAAGGACATTATCGGCTGTGGATTCTTGCACCCACCATTTTATATATTAATGAAGATGCTCTTGGCTCGACATAGTTTTTGTTCTATTCCACTAGGACCCCAATTTGGGGATTGTAAGAAAATCAATAGTACATGATGGAGCTCGAGCATAAAGAATCGATTCATTTAGCAGAGGGAAGGATCTAGGGTTAATGCCAATCAATAAGTTGGAACAACTTCGTAAGTATATCTTCGGTATAGAAATCGAAAGGATCAAGTTCGAACAAGTAAAAAAAAAAAAAAGTAAAACGAATTTGTCGGAATTGGTAAAACTATTTCGATCAAAAGTGTATCACAGGGGAATCCATCATTTCTATAGAACGAAATAAAAAAAGGCATGTTGCTGCCATTTTGAAACAAAAACAATTAAGGATCACCGAAGTAGTGTCTAAACCCAATGATTCAAAGCAAAGATAAAATAAGGGATGCCGGAACAAGGAAAGACCATTTTCAATTGTCTCAACAACTAGAATGGGGAAGAAAAAAATAGATTCTAGGCGAGACAAACAAAAGAGGTTAGAGACGGCTCAATAAATGTCTAAGGATTTCCCTTCGAGCTCTTTGAGAATTACCCAACTTGAGTTATGAATACGAATGAGATTTTTTTTTTTTTCAGGAAGGAAGAACAAAAAAAAAACGACTCAAATCGTAGTCTAATTGATGATTTTGTGGATCCATTTGCCACTATAATACATAAATTCGAATCATTCTTTTTCGAGCCGTACGAGGAGAAAACCTCTTATACGTTTCTAGGGGGGGTTGTTCATTTATGTCTATCCCAATGAGTCATCTATCGAATCGTTGCAATTGATATTCGATCCCGAAGAGAGGGAAGAGATCTTCGTAAAGTGGGTTTTTACGATCCGATAAAGAACCAAACTTATTCAAATGTTTCTGCTATTCTATATTTCCTTGAAAAGGGCGCTCAACCTACAGGAACCGTTCATGATATTTCAAAGAAGGCGGAGGTGTTTAAGGAACTTCGAATTAATCAAATGAAATAAAAAAAAAAAGGGGGGGGGGGATACCCAGTATCTAGCTTTGTCTAATTGCTTCTCCGCCATTCCTTTTTTTGCTCTATTCATTGTTGCTCCCACATGATCCCATATCATAGAACAATAAAAAATATCTTCTATTGATATGAGACAGATAGAAAAAAAAAATGGAGTGAGTAGATGAAATAACTGGGTAATGATGGGATTACCATCCAATCGGATGGTTTTCGTTGGGACTCCACCAACAAACAAAGGGTCAATCTTGCTTATTGTACCTCTATTGAAGAAACCCGAGGTTTTTTCCTACTTTATTCCTTATTTATTCCACTTTAATTTCTTATCTATGTATATGTAGTGCCACTCCAACACAAGTCCTTATTTTCTTTATTGTTATTGAATTGAATTTGTTTTCTCAATATTCAATTCATATTGACAATGGTGTATCGAACAAATATAATTCGATCGTGGATAAATAGATCTATTTATCTACATCCCATAAGTTTGTTTCTTTATTTCACTCAAATGATGGGTTCGTCAGATTCGCTGTGACACAAGAAGTATCTTAGTTAATATAATGAAAAAAAAAAAATAGGGTATGGGCAGTCTATCCATTTTTACATCTTTTTAGATTTTCTCTCTATTTATCCCAGAATCTGTTGCATTTTAATCCGATCCTCTGTTCATTTTTATGTTCACAATTGATCATCAAATCTTTCTTTTGGATTTGTTGCTAGTTTAATGTTTTGACGGGATCGGGCAATCCAATCTCTTTATTATATATATTTCTATTTATTTTCTTATTATTCCGATTGTATCTACACACCGTATTATATTTATACGGGTTGCTAACTCAACGGTAGAGTACTCGGCTTTTAAGTGCGGCTATGCTCTTTTACACATTTGGATGAAGCAACGGATTCGTCCATACTATTGGTAGAGTTTGTAAGACCACGACTGATCCTGAAAGGGAATGAATGGAAAAAACAGCATGTCGTATCAATGGAGAACTCTTAGAATACTTCATACTTACCGGATCGGTACAAAATCTCGTTTTGATTCTTGGAACGGAGTCAAATCAATTCACAGTTGGGTCGAGTGAATAAATGGATAGAGCCTTATGGCTCCAATTATAGGGAAATAAAAAGCAACGAGCTTCTGTTTGTTCTTAATTCGAATGATTACCCGATCTAATTAGACGTTAAAAATATATTAGTGCCCAATGTGGGAAAGGGTTCTCTTGTGAGTGAATCATCGATTCTTTTTTTTTCATGAATCCTAACTATTCTCTATTATGTAGTGGAGACAAATGTGTAGAAGAAACGGTATACTGATAAAATGAATTATTCCAAAGTCAAAAGAGTGATCGGGTTGCAAAAATAAAGGATTTCGAACCATCTCTTGTAACTATAACGAACACAAACAAATTGGATGGAAAAAGATAGGATCCGTTGATTGTCTTTCTTGTGTCCAGGGTATCTATTTTTTTTCTTAACTATATAGCATACCTTGTTCTGACCGTATCGCACTATGTATTATTTGATAGCTCAAGAAATACCCCATTTGGTTTAAGTGTAATTTCAAATGGAGGAATTACAAGGATATTTAGAAATAGATGGATTTCGGCAACAATACTTCCTATATCCGTTTCTATTTCAAGAATATATCTACGCACTTGCTCATGATCATGCTTTAAATGGGTCGGTTCTTTATGAACCCATGGAAAATTTAGGTCATGACAATAAATCCAGTTCACAAATTGTGAAACGTTTAATTACTCGAATGCATCAACGG